TAGCCGCACCTACAAATGATATAAATACTACCGTTGCTTTAGCTTTACTCACGTCAGTAGCATATTTCTATGCGGGTCTTACCAAAAAAGGATTAGGTTATTTCGGTAAATACATTCAACCAACTCCAATCCTTTTACCCATTAATATCTTAGAGGATTTCACAAAACCCCTATCACTTAGTTTTCGACTTTTCGGAAATATATTAGCTGATGAATTAGTAGTTGTTGTTCTTGTTTCTTTAGTACCTTTAGTGGTTCCTATACCTGTCATGTTACTTGGATTATTTACAAGTGGTATTCAAGCTCTTATTTTTGCAACTTTAGCTGCGGCTTATATAGGCGAATCTATGGAGGGTCATCATTGACTAGTTTTCGAAATAGGCTTTTTTTAGCTTAATACTTACGCAATATATGCGCGTATCATGATAATCTGCTTAGGGAATATATATTTATATAATAAATATAGAAATAATAAATCAATTATATATTATATAAATATATATAATAAATATATATATAAATATATATAATAAATATAGAATAATAAATATATACGATCTAGAGAGTTATAGTAAAAAAAAAGCTTAAGATCTTAGAGATATTAGGGAGTTGCAACAAACAGGGAAGTAAAAAAAAGGAAAGAGATCTAAAAGATCTTTTTCCTAAAATTCCAGTTCGGTCCATTTATACCCCCCCCCCAATGAATATTCTCTTTATATTGTTTTGTTGATTTAATTCGAATATTCAATATTATTAGCTATTAGTAATCATAATCTGAATAAGAATTTTTTTGGCATTACTTATAGTATTACCACGGCGTGCTATTAAAAAAAAAGATGTTATTGTTATATAGAATGATGCCCATTCAAGTTGATTTCATCCAATTCAACGATTGACCAAAAGAGAATTTTAATAAATAATAAATTACATTAACTTAGATCAATCAAATACTGATATTTCGATGCAATGATTCTATCTAACGAATTTGTACATGTAGATTGATTGTACCCATGTGGTCGAATAATAAAAGAAAAAAGAAAGATTTACAAAAAACAAAAGTTAAATTTCTAAAAAAAAAATGGATTGGTTACGGGAGGAGGAGCCGAACTAGATGTATGTAATCTAATTGCTATAAGACAACTCTTGTGAATGTCTCGAAGAATCATTCTAGAATCCGATTGAATGTAAGATATGAATAGTTGATTTACGTTATGGAAGAAACACATGTATATGTGATATTAGATATTTATTAGTTATATATGAACTAAAGATATATCTAATTAATATCTAATACTGTGAATTTAGAATTTAGATAAGGATCCCAATAAAAGCCCTTCCCTTTAGTTTGTAATTGGGAATTGAATATTAATTCAATATTAATTAAATGAATAAAGAGATGAAATCAAGGAAAAAAGCGAAAAATTCAAAGAGAATTGTTTGGAAAAAAGAAAGAAATGGAAGAACAAAAGTCATATGGATTCACAAAAATTATGTGAATAGAAACTAAAAAAAAGAAATATCGAAGTAGTTCTGATGATTCAATAATGTTATTACTTCAATTCAGAGTTCTTAGTTCCTTCGACTGTATAGATCTTAGCGATGGAATAATTAAGTCATAATTTCTTGTTTTATTGTATCATTAACTATTTACTTATTTTGGTGTGAGGAACTTATCATGAATCCACTGATTTCTGCCGCTTCCGTTATTGCTGCCGGGTTGGCCGTCGGTCTTGCTTCTATTGGACCTGGGGTTGGTCAAGGTACTGCTGCGGGCCAAGCTGTAGAAGGGATCGCGAGACAGCCCGAGGCGGAGGGAAAAATACGAGGTACTTTATTGCTTAGTCTGGCTTTTATGGAAGCTTTAACAATTTATGGACTAGTTGTAGCCTTAGCGCTTTTATTTGCGAATCCCTTTGTTTAATCCTATAACAATACGTATTTTTTCTTAGTTTATTTCCTTGGACTTACTGCTCTCGCTTTTTCGAATTATATTAAGATTTTACTCCTACAATTATTTATTTGTAGGGACAATAACCCATGGGAAGGACTGATTGGAGGATGAGGAATTAGCATACCGACTCGCCTTCTTCCTTCCCCTTCTTATTCCAATGTAAATGGAAAATCTTTTTTAGGAACTGTTACAACAAACGAGATACTTCGGAATTGACATAAGGCCTGGTACCTAATTCTAATAAAAATAAGTATCATTTTTTTTTTCAATTGGAAATTTCCAATTGAAAAAATCCATTTATTTCTAAATCAATATATTTTGAACTCTATTTTCATTTTCTTTCTAAAAAGAGTTCAAATATAAAATAGGAAATTGCAAAATAAAGAAATCAAATAAAGATATAAAGAAAGATATATAAAAATAAAAAGAAATAGATAATTAGTCTATCGATATAGAAATAGAAGAGGAGATTTTATGAAAAATGTAACCGATTCTTTCCTTTCCTTGGGTTACTGGTCATCCGACGGGAGTTTCGGGTTTAATACCGAT